TAATAGTTATATTCAAACTAAGAAAATTAAAATTAAATAAAATTTAGATTTCTTGAATAATTATTGAAATATTAATGAATTGAATTTTGGGCAATTGATTTGGGAGGATCAAGGAATTCAAAATTGAATTTAATTAGAACTGGTTTTATAGGATAAAAGCGATTTAAACTTGAATTTTGGGCAATTGATTTGGGAGGATCAAATTTAAATGATTTAATAAAAGTGATTTATGGAAGGATTATATTGTATACGATGTCTATTTAAAGTAAAAATTTATTAAAGTTTTATTCTAGCTAAAAAATTTAAAATATTGATAATTCATATGCGAGGGTTTTTAAATAAAATTTTAAATAAGTTTTATAGGTTAGGCAGTGAATAATATTAGTTATTAAAGTAATTTAGAGCTAGTAATTAATTTTAGTATTAGCAAATCTTGTGCCAGCAGTTGCGGTTATTCAGGAAATGCATTTAAATTTTGTTATAAAATAGTTAAATGTAATTTTTAAATGAAATAAAACTTTGTAAGGTGAAATTTTAAGGTTTTATATATTTATAAAATTTATATTGAGGCTATTAAATTTTTATTTAAACTAGGATTAGATACCCTATTATTTAAAATGTAAAGTTCAATATTAGATTATTAATAGTTATATTCTTTAAAATTAAAGAATTTGGCGGTATTTTAGTCCATTCAGAGGAACCTGTCCTGTAATTGATTCTCCACGTTAATATTTACTTAATTTAAATGTTTGTATATCGTCGTAGTTAGAGAATTTTAAAAGAAGAAAATTTTCATGATTTTATGAAGAAAACAAATCAGATCAAGGTGCAGCTTATAGTTAAGAAGAGATGGGTTACAATAAATTTATTTAAATGGAAAAATTAATTAAATTAGTTTAGAAGGTGGATTTGAAAGTAATATTTTTTATTTTTTTAATATGATTTTGGCTCTAAAATATGCACATATCGCCCGTCGCTTTCATAATAGTTGAAATAAGTCGTAACAAAGTAGGTGTACTGGAAAGTGTACCTAGAAAGACAAATTAAAGCTTTAATAAGCATTTTATTTACATTAAAAAGATATTTGTGAAATTCAATTTAGTTTGAATCGAGATTTTTATTTAGGTTTATTGATTTTAAAAGATTTTCTAATTATAGAAGTGTTTATTATTATTAAGAATAACTTATTATTATTATAGAAAAATAGTACTGTGAAGGAATATACTTTAAATGTTGAAAAGAAATTTTTATTTATTGTACCTTGTGTATCAGGGTTTATTAATAAAAAATTAAAATTTTAGTTTTCTCGAATCTAAAAGAGTTATTTAATTATGAATTTTATTGTAAAATAAATATTTTTAATAGTTAAATCGTAATGAAATGTTAATCGTTTTTAGAGATATCTAGTTTTTTCAGAAATGAATTTAATTCAAATATACAAATGTATTAAATTTATTATTTAATTTTTTATATTGTATAAGAAATATTTTGAGGGATGAGCTTTAGAATATTGCTATAAAATTTAAATGGATTTATTTATGTAGGATTAGAAATTTCTTTCACTAATAATTTGTTATTATTAAAATAATTTTTTAAAAAATTTATATAATTTTTAGTGAGTTATGAAAAAATGAAATTTAATGATTAAGTTTGAGATTTTATGATAAAATTAGTATAATATTATGTAGACTTATTTTTTTAAAAAAGGTTAAATTAAGGAATTCGGCAATTTTGTCTTTCGCCTGTTTAATAAAAACATGTCTTTTTGATTTTATTTAAAGTCTGACCTGCCCCCTGAAATTTTAAAGGCTGCAGTATATTGACTGTACAAAGGTAGCATAATCATTAGTCTTTTAATTGAAGACTTGTATGAATGGTTTGACGAGAAGACTTCTGTCTCAATTTAATTTATTTAGAATTTTACTTTTAAGTTAAAAGGCTTAAATTTTTATAAAAGACGAGAAGACCCTATAGAGTTTTATAAATTTTTATAGTTTATGAATTTTAGAATAATTTTATAAAATTTTAAAAATTTATTTAATTGGGGTGATTGAAAAATTTAATAAACTTTTTCTTTTTAAAACAAAAATTTTTGACTAATTGATCCATTGTAATGATTAAAAGTTTAAATTACCTTAGGGATAACAGCGTAATTTTTCTTGAGAGTTCTTATTAAAAGAAAAGATTGCGACCTCGATGTTGGATTAAAATTTATAGTTGGTGTAGAAGTTAACTAATTTGGTCTGTTCGACCATTAAAATTTTACATGATCTGAGTTTAAACCGGCGTAAGCCAGGTTGGTTTCTATCTTTATGAAAAGTTCTTGGTTCAGTACGAAAGGACCAAACAAGATTATTAAATAATGTGATTGAATATTAATGTTATTTTGGCAGAATAGTGCCTTAAATTTAGAATTTAATTATGTATTTTATACAAATAACACTTGTTTCTTAAAGATATTCTATTATTGATACTAAGAATAATTATTACATTTATTTGTGTATTAATTGGCGTGGCTTTTCTAACTTTATTAGAACGTAAGGTTTTAGGGTATATTCAGATTCGTAAAGGTCCTAATAAAGTTGGAATGTTAGGACTTTTACAGCCGTTTAGAGATGCAATTAAGTTATTTACAAAAGAAAGAAGATCTCCTTTATTAAGAAATTTTAGGTTTTATATATTGTCTCCTGTAATTAGATTAATACTAGCTCTTATAATATGATTGTTAGTCCCTTTTTTTAGAAATTTGTTGACTTTTCAGTATGGTATTTTGTTTTTTTTGTGTGTGTCTAGAATAAGAGTTTATCCGACAATTGTGGCTGGGTGATCTTCAAATTCGAATTATGCTATATTAGGTTCTTTGCGTTCAGTGGCTCAAACAATTTCGTATGAAGTAGCATTATCTTTAGTCTTACTCTCCTTTCTAGGGCTAACTTTAAGATTTAATTTATTAAGATTCCTAGTTTTTCAAAAATATGTTTGGTTTTTGTTTTTATGTTTTCCACTTAGACTAGTCTGGGTTTTATCAAGATTAGCTGAAACAAATCGTACTCCCTTTGATTTTGCTGAAGGTGAATCAGAGTTAGTTTCTGGTTTTAATGTAGAGTATAGAAGAGGAGGGTTTGCTTTAATTTTTTTAGCGGAATACTCTAATATTTTGTTTATGAGAATAATAAGAGTAATTTTATTTTTAGGAGGGAATATTTATTCTTTTAGGTTTTTTTTAAAATTAGTATTCATGAGATTTTTGTGATTATGAGTACGGGGAACTTTACCCCGTTATCGTTATGATAAACTTATATACTTAGCTTGAAAAAGAATTTTGCCTATTGCTTTGAATTTTATTTTTTTTTATTTAGGAATGAAATTTTTTATTCATGTCCTTTTGGCTTAGTTAATAAAATTTAGTATAAGTTAATAGAGATTTTTACTCTTTTTTATATTTTCAAAATATATACTTATACAAGTTCATTAACTACTTAAAAATTAAGTAGTCTCATCATTTATGGATTAATGGATTCAGAATGAAATATGAAAAATAAAGAACAGTCAATGTTTGGCCTACAATAATATAAGGGTCTTCTACTGGTCGAGCTCCAATCCAGGTCAATAAGATTGCAAATACTACAAAATATCAAAATAGAACCTTATTGATTGGGTAAAATTGATTACTTTGTAAATTTTTAGTTCCAGTAAAAGGTAAAATTAAAAGGATTGCAATTGATAGGACTAAGGCAATTACTCCTCCTAGTTTTCTAGGGATTGATCGAAGAATAGCGTAAGCAAAAAGAAAGTATCATTCTGGTTGAATATGAACTGGAGTAACTAAAGGATTGGCAGGAATAAAATTATCAGGGTCTCCGAGGTCGTAGGGGTAAATTAAAGAAATTAATACTAAAAAAGCTACTAAAATTATAAATCCAACTAAATCTTTGATAGAAAAATAAGGATGGAAGGGAATTTTATCTAAATTTCTATTTGACCCTAAAGGGTTGTTTGAACCTGTTTGATGGAGGAAAAGTAAATGAATTATTACTAAAGCAACAATAATGAAAGGGAAAAGAAAGTGGAAAGTAAAGAATCGGGTTAATGTTGCGTTATCAACTGAGAACCCCCCTCAAATTCATTGAACAATAGTTGTTCCTAAATAAGGAATTGCGGAAACTAGATTAGTAATAACTGTGGCACCTCAAAAGGATATTTGCCCTCAGGGTAAAACATATCCTAAAAATGCAGTTGCTATAGTTACAAAAAGGATGATTACTCCCACAAATCAAGTGTGTTTTAAGAAATATGATCTATAATAAATTCCTCGTCCTGTATGAAGATAAATACAGATAAAAAATATAGAAGCTCCGTTAGCATGGATTGTACGTAGGAGTCATCCTCTATTTACATCTCGACAAATGTGGACAACTCTGTTAAAGGCGAGTTCAATATTAGCAGTGTAGTGCATAGCTAAAAAAATTCCTGTTAATAGTTGAATTCCTAAACAAAGGCCTAGTAAAGATCCGAAGTTTCATCAAGATCTGATATTCGAGGGGGATGGGAGATCAATTAGTGCGTTATTAATAATGGAGGTAACAGGGGATATTTTTCGTAAAGGTGTTTTCATTAGATTTTCTGTCGTAGGGGTCCTTGCTTAAAAGCAGAAATTTTAACTGATGCAATTAAAGTAATTAAAAGATAGATAATTAACATATAAATTAAGGAGTTAGTAGGTAACCTGAAAAATTTAAACAGAGTCATATAAATTGAATTATTATATATTATACAATCAGTTTTAAAAAAAAATCAAAATAATGATAATCTGAAGGGCAGTAAAAGTATAATTCAATTAAATTTAATTTTTTCGTTTGATGCAATTCTTGTTATATAAATAAAAATTACTAATATTGCACCTACAAAAATAATAAATATAATATAAGAAAATCAAAAGTTATAATTTATAATTCCTGTCACTATACCAATCATTAAAGCTTGAATAATTAAAATTATTAGTATAGCTAGAGGATGTCTCATAAAAATAAAGATTATACTTAGGGATAAGACTGCTAAAATTAAAAAATTGATACAGAGGTTAGTTTATTTAAAATATTAATTTTGGAGATTAATGATGGGATTCCCACCTCTGATGTTTTAAAAAGGGGGGGGGCTTTATTTCTGGTTTACAAGACCAGTATTTTTAATTAAATTATTAAAACTAATGATAACTTATATTTGTGGATTAATTTATTTTAGAGGTCTTCTTTCTTTTAGTATAAATCGGAAACATTTACTTATTATATTATTATGTTTGGAAATATTGGTGTTGAATTTGTATTTTATGATAATATACACTTTTAGAATTAATATGCCTGAGATATATTTTGGTATAATTTTTTTAGTAATAAGAGCTTGTGAGGGAGCTTTAGGGTTATCTATTTTAGTGTCTCTCTTACGAGTTTATGGGAATGATTATTTTATAACTTTTAATGTTTTATGATAAAATTTATTTTTATAATATTGTTTATGATTCCTTTAAGGTTATTTTTAAATTTTTGATTAAATTTTAGTTTGTATATGTTATTATTTTTAATGTTTGTGTTTGTAGGGAGCTATGACAATATATATGTTTCTTTAAGAGATGGTTTAGGTGCTGATTTATTATCGTATTCTATGGTTTTATTAACTATTTGAATTTGTGGTTTAATAATTTTGGCTAGTTCAAAAATTTATTTTTATAAGAATTATAGATGATTTTTTTTGTTGCTTATATTAGGTTTAATAATTACTTTATTTTTTAGATTTGTTAGAATAAATTTATTTATATTTTATTTGTTTTTTGAGGCTAGATTGATTCCTACTTTGATATTAATTTTGGGTTGGGGGTATCAGCCTGAACGAATTCAAGCAGGGCTTTATTTGTTATTTTATACAATATTGGCTTCTTTGCCAATAATGGTTTCAATTTTTTATAGTTATAAGATTTCTTTTAGGTTAGATTATTTTTTATTGCCTTCATTAGGAAGGCCTTATATTTTTATAATAATAAATTTGGTGTTTTTAGTTAAAATACCTATATATTTTGTACATTTATGATTACCGAAGGCTCATGTGGAAGCTCCAATTTCTGGGTCTATGATTTTGGCAGGAATTATACTGAAATTAGGAGGTTACGGGATAATACGAGTAATAAAAATATTTATGGGTATAATAAAAATTATTGGACCTTTATTAATAGTTGTAGCATTATTAGGTGCTTTAATTATATCATTAGTTTGTTTAATTCAAAGAGATATGAAAAGACTGATTGCATATTCGTCTGTTTCTCATATAGGGTTGGTTTTAGGAGGTATTATAACTTTTAGGAATTGAGGAATAGTTGGTTCATTAATAATAATAATTGCTCATGGTTTATGTTCTTCAGGAATATTTTGTTTGGCAAATATTAGTTATGAACGTTTATATAGACGTAGTTTGTTTGTGAATAAGGGGTTAATAAATATTTTACCTTCATGCAGACTTTGGTGATTTCTTCTTTCTTCTAGAAATATAGCAGCTCCTCCTTCTTTGAATTTGATGGGTGAAATTTTTTTAATTAATTCAATAGTAGGTTGAAGAAGGTGAAGAATGTTAGCTTTAGGGTTAGTTTCTTTTTTTGGGGCTGGGTACACTCTTTATTTATATTCTTATTCTCAGCATGGGCAAAATTTTTCAGGTTTATTTAGATTTACTTTTATTTCTATTCGTGAATATTTATTATTATTATTACATTGACTTCCATTGAATTTGTTTTTTATGAAGGCTGATTTAATAGTGTGAATTTAATTTAAATAGTTTAATAAAAATTTTGGTTTGTGGAACCAAAGATATAGGAAGTTATTTTAAATAATGATTTGTAAAAAATATTCTTTAGGATTTTTGATTTTGAGAATTGCTTTGTTTTTTTTAAGATTGAAGTTTATAATGAATGATCAAGTTGTATTAATTGAATATGATTTTTTGAAATTCAATTCAGTAAATATTTCTATGGTTTTATTATTTGATTGAATGTCTTTATTATTCATAAGATTTGTATTGTTTATTTCTTCAATAGTAATCTATTATAGTTACGAATATATAATAGGAGATAAGAGATTAGATCGATTTATTTTATTGGTGGTGATATTTGTATTATCTATAATATTACTTATTATTAGTCCTAATTTAGTGAGAATTTTATTGGGATGAGATGGTTTAGGATTAGTTTCTTATTGTTTAGTTATTTATTATCAAAATTTTAAGTCTTTTAATGCGGGGATATTAACTGCTTTGAGAAATCGGGTAGGAGATGTAGCTTTATTATTAGCCATTGCATGAATGTTAAATTATGGGAGTTGAAATTATTATTTTTATCTTAGAATTATAAAGCATGATATAGAATTGCAAGTGGTAACTTGATTGGTAATTTTAGCGGGTATTACAAAAAGAGCTCAAATTCCTTTTTCTTCTTGGTTGCCAGCTGCTATAGCAGCTCCTACACCAGTATCTTCGTTAGTTCATTCATCTACTTTAGTTACTGCAGGGGTTTATTTATTAATTCGATTTAGCAGTTCTTTAAGGTTTACAATGATATTTGTTTTAATATTTTTGTCTTCTATGACCATATTTATAGCGGGTCTCGGGGCAAATTATGAATATGATTTAAAAAAAATTATTGCTTTGTCTACTTTGTCTCAGTTGGGTTTAATAATAAGAATTTTATCAATAGGAGAATTTTATTTATCTTTTTTTCATCTGTTAACTCATGCGTTATTTAAGGCTTTGTTATTTATGTGTTCGGGAGTTATTATTCATAATATAATAAATTATCAAGATATTCGTTGCATAGGCGGGTTAATTTATAAGCTACCTTTAACTTGTAGATTATTTAGTGTAAGAAATTTTGCTTTGTGTGGGTTGCCTTTTTTAGCGGGATTTTATTCTAAGGATTTGATGTTGGAGTCTTATTCAATAAGCTATTTAAATTTATTTATATATGTGTGTTTTTTTTTATCAACAGGATTAACTGTATGCTATAGAGTACGTCTTTCTTATTATGTTTTAACAGGAAAAAATAATTTTTATTCTTTAAATTCTTGCAGAGAATCGGGGTTGGTTATGTTGACAGGTATAATAGGTTTAATTTTATTTGTAATTATTGGAGGAAGAATGTTAATATGAATTATTTTTCCAACACCAATATTTATTTTTTTGCCAATTGGGATGAAATTTATAACTTTATTAGTGATTATTATTGGAGGTTTAATAGGGTATGAAGTATCTCAATTTAAATTGAATTATATAAACTATTCTTTAATTTTTAGAAATTATAGATATTTTGTTGGGAGAATATGATTTATACCTTATTTATCTAGAGTGGGGGCAGTAAAATTTCCTTTAAACATGGGAAACAAGATATTTAAAAAAATTGATATGGGTTGATCTGAAATTTATGGTAGACAAGGAATTATAAAAATGTATTGAATTTTGAGGCCTTTATTACGAGTTATTTTTAAAAATAATTTAAAGATTTTTATTATATTATTAGTTTTTTGATTAATTTTAATATTTATAATTTATTTTTATAGCTTAAAAAGAGCATTACATTGAAGATGTAAGGGTAATCTGTGATTTAAAAATATTTATAGAAATTTTTCATTTTTACAGTGAAAATGTAATGTTTTGTTTAAACTATATAAATAGAAATATTAACAGAATTACACTGCTAAAAAATTGAATTAGAAGTTCATTTTTGAATTACATATTTCTTTAATTGGAATATTTTCATTGATATCATTAACAGTGATACACCTCTTTTTGGTTTCAATTAAATAAGGGTGTAATCACCAAAAGCTTAGGTCGAAACTAAGTACAATAATTTGTTTCTTATTTAAGATTAACTGTGGACAGTACTTTTTAAATGCAAATTAAATGTTATATTTAACTATAATCCTAGTTAATTCATTCAAGAGCTCCCTGATTTCATTCGTGGTATAGCCCAATTAGTAGAATAAGTAAAATGAAGATAGTTAATGTTCTAATTTCAATTGATCTGTGGTTATAGAAGGATTTAATAATTGGAAAGATTAAAGTAATTTCTACATCAAAAATAAGAAAAATGATAGTAATTAAAAAGAAATGTAATGAGAAAGAAATTCGAGGGGAATTTATAGGATCAAATCCACATTCAAAGGGCGAAAACTTTTCTCGATCTTTAAATCTTTTTTTAGCTAAAATAATTGATGCAGTGATTATGATTATAGAAATAATTAAAGTTAATAAGGAAAGGATAAGCGAAATTATAATTATTTATACTAATTAATAGATCTTTTAATTGGAAGTTAAATATAATTTTTATACTATATAAATATCTACCTCATCAGTAAATGGAAATATATAAAAAAAGTCAAACTACATCTACGAAATGTCAGTATCATGCTGCAGCTTCGAAGCCAAAATGATGGATTTGTGAGAAATGATTATTATTATGRCGTATTAAGCAAACAAGTAGGAATGTTGTTCCAATTAAAACATGTAGGCCATGAAATCCAGCAGCTATAAAAAAAGAGGAACCATAGACTGAATCAGCAATAGTAAAAGGAGCTTCAATATATTCATATCCTTGAAGAATAGAAAAATAAATTCCTAAAATTACTGTTAAAAGTAATCCTTGAAAAGCTCTTTTGAAGTTATTTTCTATTAAGCTATGATGGGCTCAAGTGACTGTAAGTCCTGAAGTTAATAAAATGATTGTGTTTAAAAGGGGAATTTCAGTTGGATTGAAGGCATAAATGCCTGAAGGGGGTCATGCTATTCCTAATTCTATAGAAGGGGATAATCTACTGTGAAAAAATCCTCAGAAAAAAGAAATGAAAAAAAATACTTCAGAAGTAATAAATAGGATTATGCCTCATCGAAGGCCTATTCTTACTTTCAAGGTGTGTAATCCTTGGAAAGTACCTTCTCGAACTACATCTCGTCATCACTGAATTATTACTCTTAGTGTAATTAATGAACCTAATAAAAATAAGTTGTGATTATTAGTGTGGAATCATTTAATTAATCCAATTATAGTAATGGAAGCTCTTAAAGATCCTACTAAAGGTCAGGGACTAATATCTACTAAATGGAAGGGGTGATTTTTAGTGGTCATAAGTTACTTCTCTAGAGTAAAGAGTTCTTAAGACAGCAAAAACATATGATTGAATGATAGCTATTGTTGATTCTAGAACTAATAATAAAATTTGGCCTATAAGTATAAATCTTAAAATTAATAAGGTTAGCGAAGGTCCAGTATTTCCTATAAGAGTTATTAAAAGATGGCCAGCAATTATATTTGCTGTTAGTCGAACAGCTAAAGTTCCAGGACGAATAATATTTCTAATCGTTTCAATACAAACTATGAAAGGTATTAGAATTGGAGGAGTTCCTTGAGGAACTAAATGAGCAAATATATGAGTTGTATTGTGGATTCATCCGTATAACATAAAAGTTAACCATAAAGGATGGGCGAGTGTTAATGTTATGGCTAAATGTCTTGTTCTAGTAAAAATATATGGGAAAAGTCCAAGAAAATTATTAAATATGATTATTCTAAATAGAGAAATAAATATAAGTGTTCTTCCTTTAATTTTATTATTTATAATAGTTTTGAACTCTTTGTGGAGAGTTGAAACAATTTTAACTCAAATAAAATTGTATCGAGAAGGAATAATTCAATATGTTAGTGGAATGAAAATCAATCTTAAAAATGTTCTAAGTCAATTTAATCTTAAACTGAAATTTGATGCTGGATCAAAAGATCTAAAAAGGTTAGTTATCATTTTCAATTAATTTTTGTATAAATTTTTTTATAAGTAGAAGAAGAAGGCGAATAGATAAAAGAAAAATAATTTATAGTGTTTATGAGAATAAAAATTGTGAAAAATATAAAAAATAAGCCTAATCAGTTTAATGGTGCTATTTGAGGAATTAAAAATTATTAAAATTTAATAAATTTAGCTTGGCAAGCTAATGATATAGTTTAACTAAATTTTTCATTAGAAGTAATCGTTAGTTTACTATAAAATGGTTTAAGAGACCAGTACTTACTTTCAGCCATCTAATGATTCAGATATAATTTTAATTCAATTAATAAAAGTATCTAGTGAAACTCTTTCAATAACAATTGGCATGAATCTATGATTTGCTCCACAAATTTCTGAACATTGTCCAAAAAATAATCCTGTGCGATTTAAGATGAATCTTGTTTGGTTAAGTCGACCAGGTGTAGCATCAACTTTTACTCCTAAGGCTGGAATGGTTCATGAGTGTAAAACATCTGCTGCAGTAATAATAAAACGAATAGGGTAATTAAATGGTAAAGTAATTCGATTATCTACATCGAGAAGTCGGAATCCTGAAATAGATAATTCATTTGAAGGGATTATATAAGAATCAAATTCAATGGATTTAAAATCAGTATATTCATACGATCAGTACCATTGATGTCCGATAGCTTTGACAGTGATATTGGGAGATCTTAATTCATCTAATAGGTATAATAGACGAAGAGAGGGGATAGCAATAAAAAATAGAATAATAGCGGGCAGAATTGTTCAAATTACTTCAATAGTTTGGCCTTCAAGTAGTAAACGATTGTTAAATTTGTTAAATAAGATTGACAATATTAAAAATCCTACTAGTATAGTAATTATTAATAAAATAGTTATGGCGTGATCATGAAAAAATGCTAATTGCTCTATGAGAGGGGAGGCTCTGTCTTGGAGACTAATTATTTGTCATGTTGTCATTTCTAAAAAAAGATTAACTTTATATATGGGGCTTAAATCCATTGCACTATTCTGCCATATTAGATTACTTATTTAATAAAGGTAATTCGGAATAGCTATGTTCAGCAGGGGGTATAGTTTGAAGTCATTCAATATATGAAACTATTTGAACAAATATAATTCTTTTTCGTATAGAAACAAATCTTTCTCATACAGTAAAAATTAATATTAAGATTGCTAAAGCAGAAATTGTTGATCCAATAGAAGAGATGATATTTCATGTAGTAAATGAGTCGGGATAATCTGAGTATCGGCGAGGCATACCTCTTAGACCTAAGAAGTGCTGAGGGAAGAATGTTAAATTTACTCCAATAAATATAATTAAAAATTGAATTTTTAATAACTTATTATTAAGAGTTAGTCCAGTAAATAGAGAAAATCATTGAACTCAGCCAGCTATAATGGCAAATACTGCACCTATAGAGAGAACGTAATGAAAATGGGCTACAACATAATAAGTATCGTGAAGGATGATGTCAATTGAAGAGTTAGCTAAAATAACTCCGGTTAATCCGCCTACTGTAAACAAGAAAACAAATCCTAAAGCTCATAGTATAGCAGGAGAAAAATTTATTTGTGTGCCGTGAAGGGTAGCTAGTCAGCTAAAAATTTTAATTCCTGTAGGAACAGCAATAATTATTGTAGCTGAAGTAAAATAAGCTCGTGTATCTACGTCTATGCCTACAGTAAATATGTGATGAGCTCAAACAATAAATCCTAATAGACCAATTGCTATTATAGCGTAAATTATACCTAGAGATCCAAAGGTTTCTTTTTTCCCTCTTTCTTGACTGATAATATGAGAAATCAATCCAAATCCTGGAAGAATTAAAATATAAACTTCAGGGTGGCCAAAGAATCAAAATAAATGTTGGTAAAGAATAGGGTCTCCCCCTCCTGCTGGATCGAAAAATGATGTATTAATATTTCGATCAGTTAGAAGCATAGTAATTGCTCCTGCAAGAACTGGTAAAGATAAAAGTAATAAAAGAGCTGTAATAGCTACGGATCAGACAAATAGAGGTATTTGATCAAATTTTATTCCGTTAGATCGTATATTAATTACTGTAGTAATGAAATTTACGGCTCCTAAAATAGAAGAAATTCCTGCTAAATGAAGGCTGAAAATTGCAAGATCAACAGAAGCTCCTCTGTGAGAAATATTGGAAGAAAGAGGAGGATAAACTGTTCATCCAGTGCCGGCACCTTTTTCAATTAAACTTCTTATAAGAAGAAGAGAAAGGGAGGGAGGGAGTAATCAAAATCTTATATTGTTTATTCGAGGGAAGGCTATATCTGGTGCTCCTAGTATTAGGGGGACTAATCAATTACCAAATCCACCAATTATGATAGGTATAACTATGAAAAAAATTATGATGAAGGCATGGGCTGTGACAATAACATTATAGATTTGATCATCTCCAATTAATGATCCTGGTCTTCCTAATTCCGCTCGAATTAGTAGGCTAAGGGAGGTTCCTACTATTCCTGCTCATATCCCAAAAATAAAATAAAGAGTTCCAATGTCTTTGTGATTTGTAGAAAAAAGTCATTTATTCGGTAAAATGGCTGAGATTAGGCGATTAATTTGTAAATTTATAAACGAATAAAATTCTTTTACCAGATTTTATAGTCAAAAATGATTTTAAATTGCAAATTTAAAGGTGGTAATTAAACCTAAAATCTAAGGCCTGAAAAAATTTCATTTACAACTTTGAAGGTTGCGAGTTTAATTAACTTAAGTCCTTAGACAATTCTGAAAATTAAAACTGAGCCAACTAATCCGAATATATTTAAAAAATTGCTTAGAATAATACTGCTATAAAAATAATATGAATTATGATTAAAAGAGTGGGAGGTTTTAAAAACAAGAGAGGATAGTGTAATTCGAACGTAAAAAAAAGAGGAATGAGTGTAAGAATATTACTATCATTGTGGCCAACAACAATAAGTTTGAATTAATAAGAGTTTGAACAACCAATCATTTTGGGAAAAATCCTAAAAAAGTTGGAAGTCCTCCTAATGATAAAAAAGCAATTATTAAAGAAAAATTTCTAATAGAAGAGAGTTTAGGTAATTCACTAAGAGTGTTTGTATTTGATATTTTTAGGATAAAAATAATTGGGATAGAAATAATAGAGTAGATAACGAAGTAAATTATTCAAATTTTTTGAGAAATTAAGATGATTCTTAATATTCATAAAATATGGTTAATGGACGAAAAAGTTATAATTTTTCGAAATCTAGATTGATCAATTCCTGAAATTCCTCTAATTACTATTCTTAAAATAATTACTCTGAAAAGTAAGGTTGTGTTAGGTACAATGTATGTCAAAATAATCATTGGAGTGATTTTTTGTCATGTTAGTAAAATTAAGATAATATTTCATGAACTTCCTTCAACAACTTCAGGGAATCAAAAGTGAAAAGGAGCAGCCCCTATTTTAATAAAAATAGCTGATATAAAAATTAGATTTAATCATATTGAATTTATTCAGTTTATTGATAAAATTGAAAATAGAATTAATGAAGAAGCAATTACTTGGGAGATAAAGTATTTAATTGCTGATTCAGGAGTTCGTTTATTTTTTCTGTCAATTATGAGAGGAATAATTGATAGAAGATTAATTTCTATGCCTAGTCATACACCTATTCAAGAAGGGGAGGAGATAGATACTAGGGTTCCTGAAATTAAAGTAAAAGTGAAAAGAATTTTAAATAAATAAACAATTAAAGAGGAAAGGGTTAAAACCTTCATAAATGGGGTATGAACCCATGAGCTTTATTAGCTTACCTTTTTATATCTGAGTATTTATGTACACGAATTTTTGAAATTCGAGGAGTTAGTTAAATTCTAGTAGTTATAATGAAGGTAGAAATTCTACTTATTTCACCCTATCAAGATGGTCCTTTAATCAGGCACTTCATT